ATACTAGGATTAGGACTATGATACAAGTAATTCCTGACATCTGGTCGAAAAGGACTAGAAAATCTAAAGAGAGGAAAAAGGCTTTTCATAATTTTTTTGGTTCTTTTTTACGACTTTTTTAAAGCTAAATAGACAGATCTAAAAATTCATTTCGGATAATTGAACCTTCTCAAACTGTTTCTTTTTAAGAACCAAAAAGATTTGTGCCAAAACAACCGATCCTAAGAAGAACAAAAGTCCTTGGACACGTAATGGATCTTGAAGTACTATTTCCGCATCCCCCTGACCAAATCCACCCACATTAGGATTACTCGTTAATGGTTGATCGAGTTTAATGGATTCGCCCTCTGAAACAAGAAGTTCTAGGCCTCGAGGAATAATATCAATCACTTGGCGTCCATTCGATGCGTCCACTATGGTTATTTCGTATCCCCCCTTTTCTTTTCGTAAAATTTTGCTTATTATCCCTCCTGCCGTAGCATTATAAACTGTATTGTTACTTTTGCTACCATCAGGATAAATCTGACCCCTTCCCCTGTTTCCGCCTACGTATATAGGATATTTTAAGAAGTTAACATCTTTATTAGTAGCAGGGTCTGGGGCAAGAATAGGAAAGGTTATTTCACTATATTTTTGACCAGGAACAGGACCTATCACAAGAATATTTTTATTATTGGGGCGATAATTCTGAAAAGACAGATTTCCTATCTTTTCTTTCATCTCGGGTGAAATACGATCAGGGGGGGCTAATTCAAACCCCTCCGGTAAAATAAGAACAGCTCCCACATTCAAAGCTCCTTTTTTACCATTAGCTAGAACTTGTTTTAGTTGCATATCATAAGGAATTTTAACAACTGCTTCAAATACAGTATCAGGAAGTACCGCTTGTGGAACCTCAATATCCACGGGCTTATTAGCTAAATGGCAATTGGCACATACAATACGCCCAGTTGCCTCTCGTGGATTTTCATAATTCTGCTGGGCAAAAATCGGATATGCACTTGAAATGGATGCCCAAGTTATTATATATATCATGAGTGAGACAGATATGGAGCGAGTAATCTCTTCCCTTATCCAAGAAAAGGTATTTCTAGTTTGCATGGTCCAATCATTTATCCCGAAAATTTCTACAATAAAGTTAGGTAGGTTGATCATATACTTCCCTAGCCACAATTCTGCTATTTACGTTTACTGAAAAATTTTTTTTTTTATACAAGGAATACCTCATGGGTAAAAAGAGTAAAGTAAATACGACTTTGATTTCGTTATGATGTATGATGTATAAGGTAAGAAAGATTAGAATTGGATCATTGAATCATTTTTTAGTCATTTATTGCATGATAAATCACTACAAGTGATGGAGATACACGATTTAAATAACGAAAGATCCAATATTTAAAAATTGTATCAAGAATTACTGGAAAGGTAGAAACTAGACCAGATAAAATTTGCTCATAATGAGCAAACCCAAAATCTTGGTAAATATAACCAATCATTAGTTCCCAACCGTGAGGCGAATGGAATCCGATACATAAATCAGTTAATAAAAGAATAGAAAAAGCTTTAATTGTATCACTTAAATTATATAGGAATTCTTGAACCCAAGAATTCAGAAAAAAAAGCTTTTCCTTACCCCAAAAGGAATAACCACTTAGAATAACGAAAGATATTAGATTTGTCGAGAAGTGCAAGATTGTATGGATACGATACTCATTGTGTATCTTGATGAATTGGATCGTTTCTTTGTGGATTCCTAGACGAAATTGTTGTAAATCGGTTTCTGGGTATTCCTTTATCATTTCATCCAGCTGGAATAGTTCCTCTAATTGTATTAATTTTTCTAGAACACTTTTTTCTTGAATATCATTCAAAAAGGTATCGCATTGTCTAGTATTCCACCAATTAGTAATCCAAGTTTTCAAACTTTTATTACAGCAGAGAGAGATCAACCAGGGCAAAAAGACTATAGATGTAAAATAAAAAAAAGGAATTAATGTTTTCTTTTTTGCCATTTTGAATCTGTGAATTGTTAATGAACCTGCCTCATTTGTTGATTCTATTAGATCTAATATTTCTATCGAGCATGAGTTTCTATTATAATTCGATATAGAATGTATTCAGCCTATGAACCTATTTTATCTTTTTCTTTTGATTCAATACTTAGTCTTTGCTTTGAATCTATAAAGAATACAGAAATAGACTCAGAATACACTTCCAATTTTAATCAATAAAAAATTTTTGTTTCTAGGATGTTATTCCGACTTTTTTCGATCAACACTAAAAGAACGTTTTCAAATTTCTATACGAATAAACTCCTTTTCTATCAAATATATTAAAAAAAATGAGCCTAAAAGAATATATGAATGTTCAATCGAAAAAAAATAAAGAAATTCTTTAGTTTTTTCTTCCTAACTGCCAAAGCGTTTAGTCTTTTAAAATTAATTCATTTCAAAAAACTTCAATTGGTACACGCAAGAAGTAAGCCAATTCGGCAGCTTTTTGCTCAATTTCTCGTGTAGTAAAATTATCATCAGTACGAATTAAAGGAATAGCCCCTTGACCTCGAATTTCCATATAAAGGACACGCCGAGCAGAAACACCCTCTTTAACTTCTATTCTGACGGACTGAATATCTTTCATAAGGAATCGTAAAAAGATGCGACGACTTTTTCCAGGAAATCCCCAACGAAAAATACGCACTATTCCTTCTTTTCGGTCGAAAAGATCATAACCACTACCCACATTCCACAAAATAGTGCACCACAAATAGCAACTAATAAAGAGACCTGCGATCCCATAGAAAGACATCACAATCCCTTGCGGAAAAAAAACAATTTGCTGAGACGGAAATAACAATATAAAATTTCTACCAAGATAACTGGAAGTTCCAACCAATAAGAATCCTAATGAACCTAAAAATAGTATAAAGGCCCAGAAGAAATTACTTGTTTTTCGAGACCCCGTTATAAATTCTATCCATATAGATTCTGATCGCCAACTCATATATATTAGATCTAGTTATACAATTTTTTTTGAATTGAGAAAATATGACTTTCTTTTTTTTTCAAAGTGACTCCCATCAACTATTTTGTTGTGAACCTTTACCTTAGGAGTAATTCATAGAATTTTTTATATCTAAAATAATAACATCTCCTTCCTTTATATGATCCCCTATAGCTATATACATACAAATAAATACATTGACTTGAATTTCATACATCGGCCCGATGATTATACTTTTTTCAAAAGAGCCATATAATACGTTTACACATGCATAAGAGCTTTTTTTAATTTATGTTTGTAGGAATCTATGTGTTATACAATATTCTACCAAATGGGTCTTATCGAATCGAAGTTTTTAAAATAAAAAAGGAGTGATACGATTAGGTCTCATCCGATCTAAAAAATATTATTTTTTTGAATATGAAGAAATAAAGAAGCCATTGCAAGTGCCGGAAAGACTAGGCCTGCTAAAGGCACAAAAATAGAGGGTAAGTTGTTGAAAGTTGTCATAAAATGGGTACCTCAATTTAATATTTGTACCTGTTATTGTTATATTCTGAATTCTAAAGATATATTAGAATATCTTGTATTTTTATTTTTTCTATTTTTATTATATAATTATACTTAAATATCTTTAAGTAAATATATATCTAATACAAATATACAACCTAATAGAAATAGAATAAAAAATAGGTACAAGAAGCGCCAAAATAAATAAATGGACTTATTCATCTTTCAAAATAAACAAATTTCAAAATAAACAAAATAAATGTATCAGAATCCCTATGATTCTTTTTGTTATTTTTGTCTTATATTTCTATGTAGTGATTAAAAAATAAAAATTTTTATTCAATTACAAATTTCTACACAATTTATTAGAATCTGATCCAAAAACAGGGAGTTTTAGGGAAATGCAAAAAGATGGAAGACTCTCTATAGATCTGTATATATCTCTATTTGAGATATCTATACATATGCAAGCAAGAGAGGAAAACGAACTTTGTTTTATTTGTCTAGTCGAATTTGAACTTCCCGAAAGCAAAAATTCACTTTTTATCTTGTTGATAGAGGTTTACTGAGTAGTAAACATAAAAAAAATAATTCTAAATAAAAATGCATTTTTCAGGGTTTTTGTTTAATTCTGATAAGCTAACTGTTATATTTGATTTAATTTTTGTTCAAAGGAAAAAAAGCATGGAGCTGAAATAACTCACTCAGAACACCTTTTAAAGTATTACGTGGTACAATTGCATCCAACAAGCCCTTACGTAATAAAGATTCAGCCGCCTGTGAACCTTCAGGCATGGCTTTTTTCAATGTTTGTTCAATTACTCTTTTACCCGCAAACGCAATATAGGCATAGGGTTCGGCAATAATAATATCCCCCAACATACCAAAACTAGCTGTCACCCCACCGGTAGTAGGAGATGTAAGAATTGATATATAGAATAACTTTTTACTTGATTGATAATCACATAAAACCGCAGAAATTTTAGCCATTTGCATCAAACTTAAACTTCCTTCTTGCATTCGTGCTCCTCCGGAAGAACACACTAAAATAAGAGGTAAACGTTGATTGGTAGCATACTCAACCAAACGAGTTATTTTTTCGCCTACTACGGATCCCATACTACCTCCCAGAAACTGAAAATCCATAACCCCAATGGCTACCGGAATACCGTTTAGTTGACCTGTACCCGTTTGAACAGCGTCAGTCAATCCTGTCCGTTTTTGAGCAGAGGCAATACGCTTTTTATAAGTATCCTCTCGCGAATGAAATTTAATGGGATCCGCAGAGAACATGTCTTCATCCATAGGGTTCCAAGTACCCCGATCAATCGAAAGCTCGATTCTCTCTGAACTAGTCATTTTCAAATAATGTCCACATTCTTCACAAACATTCATTTCGGTTTTCTTATATATTAATTCATAACAATTGTCGCATTGAATCCACAAGTGAGTAGAGTTTTTAGTTAAATATAAATTCTTAGAACTCA